GAAAAGGTTCATTGGACTAAAAAAAAAGGGGGGGGAAGAAGACGAATCAGTATGTTGATCCCTCACCCATAAATCCGTCCTTCCCCCGTGTTATGAAGAAAAAATTATAGGAGTGAGATCTAAATATAATTTGAAAAAAAAGCAAGATCAGTAAAGAAAGTCCACGGAAAAAAGAACATGTATTTTTATCTTTCTATTTTGAAAAGATTAAACAAAGGGATTCGCAAATAAAAGCGCTAATGCTACAACCAGCCCGTAAATAGTTAAAGCTTCCATAAAAGCCAGACTAAGTAATAAAGTACCCCTGATTTTGTCCTCTGCTTCCGGTTGTCGCGCAATCCCTTCTACAGCTTGCCCTGCAGCTGTGCCTTGACCAACTCCAGGTCCAATGGAAGCAAGCCCGACAGCCAACCCAGCAGCAATAACAGACGCAGCAGAAATTAGCGGATTCATGATAAGTTTCTCCTATTCCAAATAAAATAAAGAAAAGAAATAGTTAATAATATAATCAACCAAGAAATTATGACTTTATTATTTCATTCTTCATATTTATCTTTATCTAGTCAAAGTGTAATTGAAATTACAAACTGAAATAATATTATAATATTTATTGAACTATCCAAATTACTTCGATATTTCTTTTTTCTTTTCTACCCATGTAGTTTTTTGTGAATACATACAATTTATGTTCTTATCTTAAATTCTTATAAGAAACTTTCTTTACTTTAAATTCTTCGTTCTTTATTTCATTTTTTAGTCATTCCATATTCAATTCACAATTACAACATATGAAACGGAAGAGCTTTGTTTTTTGAATCCCCATCTAAATTTAGAGTAATAGCAGGACAAATTTAGATATATATTCATATATAACTAGTGAAGATCTAATATGACATATACATGTGTTTCTTCCATACCGTAAACTAATTAGTTGTGTCTTATATTCAATCGGATTCGATAATTATTTTTTGAAACCGACAAAAAAGGAAATAGTTGTCTTATATCGATTAGATTATATATAAATCTAGTTTGACTCCCCTACCCTTTCTTTTATTATTATAGTACATACATTACACTAAATCGTATAGGTATTTTATTTCTACTTTATCCTTATTGCAATTGCATCTTTCTTTTTTTGGGGGGTGGATAATACTTTTGATTATTTTGAATTCAAAAAAAGTAGATTATCGTGAGCCGCACCTACTTTGTGGAGGTCTAAACTCAAAAAATACTATTTCGATAACTCGTCAATGATGCCCTTCCATGGATTCACCTATATAAGCCGCAGCTAAAGTAGCAAAAATAAGAGCTTGAATACCACTTGTAAATAATCCAAGGAACATAACTGGTATAGGAACTACTAAAGGTACTAACGAAACAAGAACAACAACGACTAATTCATCAGCTAATATATTTCCGAAAAGTCGAAAACTAAGCGATAAGGGTTTTGTGAAATCTTCTAAGATGTTAATCGGTAAAAGGATTGGAGTTGGTTGGATGTATTTACCAAAATAAGCCAATCCTTTTTTTGAAATACCCGCATAGAAATATGCTACTGACGTAAGTAAAGCTAATGCAACAGTAGTGTTTATATCATTAGTGGGTGCAGCTAACTCTCCATGAGGTAACTTTATAATTTTCCAAGGTAAAAGAGCCCCTGACCAATTGGAAACAAAAATAAATAGAAACAGAGTTCCAATAAATGGAACCCACGGACCATATTCTTCTCCAATCTGAGTTTTGCTCACGTCTCGAATGAATTCAAGGACATATTCAAAGAAATTTTGACCGGAAGTGGGAATAGTTTGCGGATTTCGAACAACTACAATGGTTGAAACTAATAAGATAGCAATTACAACCCAAGAGGTAATAAGTACTTGAGCATGCACTTCAAAACCCCCTATTTGCCAATAGAGATGTTGACCTACTTCCACAGCAGATATATCGTATAATCTGTTTAATGTGTTGATGGAACCTAATAGAACATTCATATTGCCCTGCCCTCTAAAATAAAAAAATATAATATAACTTGAAAGGTAATTATTTTGATTCAACCGTTTACTTTTTTACTTTCATTTTCTATTTTGAATACCTACTCATCACCTAATATTTCTGTTTGTTCTTTTTGCACAATTTTTTATATTGTATAATAATATAATAATCGATTCCATAAATCTATGAATCCCCCCCCCAAGTCTAAAAATTTCTTAATCTTATTATTAATTATTAATCAAAAATTTTGTATATAGCTAGAACGACCCTCACTAATTGCAAATACTAATTTGTTAAGAATTAATCGGATTGAAGCTATAGCATCATCATTAGCTGGAATCGAAATATCTGCGAGATCGGGGTCACAATTTGTATCGATTAAACAAATTGTTGGAATTCCCAAAGTGATACATTCTCTAAGAGCCGTATATTCTTCTTGCTGATCAACGATTATTACAAGATCGGGTAACCCCGTCATATATTTTATGCCACCCAGATATGTTTCCAAATGAGATAATTGTCTCTTCAACGTAGCGGCATCTCTTTTTGGAAGAGAGGTGAGTTTACCCGTCTTTTGCTCCGTTCTCAAGTCCCTGAACTTACGAAGTCTTGTTTCTGTAGTATACCAATTCGTTAACATACCCCCGAGCCATTTTTTATTAACATAATGACATCGAGCTCTTATTGCAGCCCGTTTTACTAAATCGGCTGCTTTTTTTTTTGTACCAACAATTAAGAATTGTTTTCCTCTGCTTGCTGCATCAAAAACCAAATCACAAGCTTCTGATAAAAAACGAGCAGTTTGAGTAAGATTTATAATATGAATACCCTTATGCTTTGTTGATATATAAGGTGCCATTCGAGGATTCCATTTCCTGGTATCGTGGCCAAAATGAACTCCTGCTTCCATCATCTCTTCAAAAGTTATGTTCCAATATCTTTTTGTCATTTATCCCCACATTTTTAAAAAAAAATTGAAAAAAAAAAAAGAGACCTGGTATCCTGAAATAGAAATAAATAATTGTTCCGATGGAACCTTCTCTTTTATTGAAGATTGTCTGTTAATATATAATCAAGCCGTTAATTTTTTCTATTGATTATATTTATTATACTTACTTTATTAAGAAATCAAATGACTGCTTTTAATTTTAAAGGTAGGAAGCATTAAATCCTAGATTTCGAATGTATCACATAAATTCTTTGAAATGAAAAAAATCAAATAATTTTCTGTGATGGAACAAAAGATTTCTAATTTCTACTTCGAATAAATTCTTTTTTTTTTCCAAGGTAATCTTGTTCTGGTGCCCTGACCGCGAACGGTGCTTTATTCTTTTGAACCCGGTACCAACGGGAATCATTCCCCCTAAAACAACATTCTCTTTAAGACCTTTCAACCAATCGATACGACCCCGAAGAGCGGCTTTTGCTAAAACTCTAGCAGTTTCTTGAAAACTCGCTTCGGATATGAAACTTTGAGTATTCAGAGATGTTTTTGTTATTCCTAATAATAAAGCTCGGTAACAAACTGCTTCTTCCAAGGCACGCCCCGTTCGTTCGGCTCGCAATAATCCAATAAGTTCGCCAGGTAAAAATACATTAGACATTCCATCTTCTGAAACCAATACTTTGGATGTTATTTGACGCACAATAATTTCTATATGTCGATTATGGATGTGTACTCCCTGGGATCGATAAACCTTTTGGATTTTGTTAACTAAAGAAATACGACTTTGCGCGATAGTTAGCTCAGCACCAATCAAGAATCCCCAGGGAATGCCAAGAATTCTTGTTATACATTCGTTCCAAGCATCAATTCTTTTTTCTAGATTCATCGATATTGAATCAATCGAACGTATTTCTAATATCTGTTCTACTTTTGGAAGACCTTGTGTTATATCACCGGATCTCGATTTTTCATATATAAATGTAACTAATATATCTCCTTCATAAAGGATTTCTCCATAATGGCCATGAATGGTTGCTCCTGGAGTCGCCAAATAAGGCTTAGCCGATCTTATTATTACAGAATCCTTTTGAACAGTTAGAACTTGACCCGATTTTAGTTTTAAATGTGGTCCATTTTTCGTTTGAGCTATACATATATTTTCACAAATAAATTGTCCAAGACTAATTATTGTCAAAGTTTTTTCACAAAAATTATGATGGAGAAAATACCAATTCAAATGGAATGGATTTAAAACGATGTTACTGTATAGATCAGGTTTAAAAATTGTCTCGTTTTCGTCCATTAAATAATATTTAATTACTTGAAAGGTTTCCTTTAATTTGTCAAGTTGAAAATTTTTAGTTATTGAGATCTGATTATAAGTTATTAAACGAGAAAATGAATAAAAATTTTCAATTTGAAGGGCTATTCCTACAGGGCCTAACGAATTCTTAATTGCAATTATAGGATCCTTTTTTATCCAATTAGGATCTTTTACGTTGTTGAAAGGTTTCATTTGAAAACAATTAGATGATGACAAAATTATCAAAGATCGGCATTCCCTATTTCTATTCAATAACATACGAATAGTTCCGTGATTTTGGCTAAGTGATTGTTGAATTTTTGTCTTGGAATTAATAGATAAAAAGGGATTGATCCGATCCGAATCCGAGATCAACCCTAAACCAGATGGGTCATTCCTTTTTCGGATATATGAAGTATGAGATTTCACTAAGTCAATTTTTAGGAAGTACTCAATCAAACCATTTGTACTTACTTCAACAAAGGAAGCGAGGGCCTCTTCAATGGAAGAACTTCTTTTGTCTTGAGCCCAATTCAATACTAAACAAGTCCGAACTAATTGAATCCTTGTGTCGGAAATTCCCCGAATGGATTTTCCATTTCCATAAAGAATATAATTGATAACTTTAAGTTCCAGATTATCCTTTTCCTGGAACAGATCTTGGGGAAAAAGTTTTACAAAATTGATACTGTCTGGTATTTCATATAGAATTACAGGTCTAACCAAAACAAAATACTTTTTCTTGGTAGTTGTGATCCATTGGACATAGGTCCAATTGTTCAGTTTTTTTGATTCCTTCTTTTTTTTTTTTACCGTTCTGGGTGGTATCAACATGGCACTGGGTCGGGATATCTTATCCATCTCTCCGGGAAAATGGATATTTCCAGAAAATATTTTTAATTCCATTTTTTTTTTTTTCTTTTCCAATCGGACCAATCCTCTTACTCGACTTCTTATATTTAAAGTGATTGGTGTTCCTATTCCAACGAGACTATTATTTCGTACCATTATAGAAGAAGATTCGGGTAAAATATGCACTTCTTCGGGAATAAAAAAAAATCGATCTACTTTGATTTGATATTTTGGCTTTAATTCTTTGATTCCTCGATATTCAATTAAATCTTCTTTTTGAAAAATGGACTGAATTCCTATAGTTCTATATTTAGTAATTCCTGAACTCTGTCTTCTGTATTGAGGATCATCGAAATAAGCAAAAATACTATTTCTATGAAAAATACCATGGATAGGTATTTCAATGGAGACACCAGAAGGGGGCGTTAGTTCGTTCTTTCGTTCTTGAATCGATTGGAATGGAAATGGAATAAGAAATCTATTTCTTCGCCTTTTTGCCAAAAAAGAAAAAGTATCGTGAAAAATAGCAGGATACATCAAATGACGATGATCCATACATAGGATTTGATTAAATATTGAATAATCGGTAATCCTCCTTTCTTTTGTACCAAAAGTATTGAAATTAAATAATTTATTTTTTACTTCATCATTACTTACTGAAAGATTAGAAATATTTGTTTTTGTGGTAGAAAGAGAATTACTGTGAATTTGATCTTGATCCTTGCGAAGTAAAAAATGGATTGCATCAGACCTCCACGACTTTCCTGATAATAGCCATAAATGACTTGTTTTTGGTAAGATATGTACATTACTATACATAAATTCGGATGCATGGTATACATCGGTACTCCAATGCATTTCCCCTTCGGAGTCAGAATAAATATGTTTTCGAACCTTTTCTTTCAAATTCAAGGTAGATGTTCCCGCGCGGATCTCAGCAATCACTTGTTCTGATTTTACATATTGATCATTTTGAACTAATAGAAAACTTTTTGGTGGAATAATCACGTTATGTATAATATTGTCACTTTCAATAGTTATATACAAGTCTATATTACATAGAAAAGCAGGATATCCATGACGTGTGCGTGTAGGGTGAACTAAATCCTCGTTAAATTTTATTTTTCCATTCGAGGGGGCTCGCACATATTCTGCAGTACCCCCTGTGAATACTCCACCAGTATGAAAAGTTCTTAATGTGAGTTGAGTGCCCGGTTCTCCAATAGATTGACCAGCTATAATACCGACAGCTTCTCCCAATTCTACCAGGTCCCCATGAATCGGACTCCGGCCATAACACAATCGGCAGATCCAAGACGTATTCCTACAGGTAAAGGGGGTTCGAATAAATATAGGTTGTGTTTTAAAGGTTATGAATCGATTGATAAGTCCAATTCCAATATCTTGATTTCGAACGACAATGCATCGTGAACCTATATATATATCGTCTGCTAATACACGACCAATTAATGTTTGTATCAAAATTCTTTCTGGCATCATTCCATTTCGGGTATTCACAGAAATCCCTCGAATGGTACCGCAATCTGTTCGACGTACAACAATGTGTTGAACCACTTCAACAAGTCTACGTGTAAGATATCCAGCATCTGATGTTCGTACAGCAGTATCGACAACCCCTTTGCGGGCTCCGTAGCAAGAAATGATATATTCTGTTAAAGACAGCCCTTCGCGTAAATTGCTTTGAATGGGTAACTCAATCATTTGTCCTTGTGGATCTGACATTAATCCCCTCATTCCTACTAATTGGTGCACTTGAGATGCATTTCCTCGAGCTCCTGAAAAAGACATTATATGGACTGGATTAAGAGGGTCAGTCATCCTAAAATTAGGATTCATTTCTTGTCGCAAATATTCGCTTGTAGCATACCATATTTCAATGGATTGACGTAATTTTTCTACCGCATGGACATTCCCATAATGGTTATGTTTTTCCAAAATCAAACTTTGTTGTTCAGCATCTTGGACTAGCCATCCTTTAGAAGGTATTGTTAAAAGATCATCAATTCCTAATGAAATAGATGTAGCAGTAGCTTGACGGAACCCTAGAGTCTTTACTTGATCCAGGATGTGTGATGTATATGCCATTCCGAAATGATCTATTAATCTGCTAATAAGTCGTTTAATGGCAGTTCCACCTATCACGTTATTGTGAAAGACTAGATTGGCCCGTTCTGCCATAAGTACCTCCATATTCCACTCAGTGGCATTCGGTTCGACAATGGATTTGAGTGAATGATTGGAAAACTTCCTTTTCTTTATCTTTATTCACGTATTGAAAAGATCCTAGTTGAATCGAGAAGACCTGAATTTAAACCAGTATCAGAAATTTACCTAGGTTAGATACCAACACCAACCATCTATATGATTAGATACCATATGAATAGGC